TATTCGATATAAACTCTTTTTTTTTGAGGATCCGCTGTGATAATGAGAAAGATTTCTACATATACGCGCAAATCGGTCAATAATATTAGAATCTGATAAATCAGTCCGGGTCGACTTACTAACGGGGTGCCCTAATACGTTACAAAATTTGGCTTTAGACAACGATCCAATCAAAGGAATAATTGGAACTATTGTTTCGAGCTTCTTCATAGAAGTATTTATTATAAATGAATTTTCTATCATTTGACTTCGTACCACTGAAAAAGTGAGTTGCACTTTTGAAAAATAGCCCAAAAAGTCAAGAGAATACTTGTCTAACCGGTTTAGTTTGATCCTTCCGGGTTGAGACCACACATAAAAATGATATTGCCATAAATTGACAAGGTAATATTGCCATTTATTCATCAGAAAGGGTGTATCTTTTGAAGCCAGAATTGATTTTCCTTGATATCTAACATAATGTATGAAAGAATCCTTGAAGAAGGACCGAATGTCCCGAAAATCATTTTCAAAAAAAACTTCAACAAGATGTTCTATTTTTACATAGAAATATATTCGCTCAAAAAAGATTCCAGAAGATGTTGACCGGAAATGAGAAGATTGATTACGGAGAAAAAGGAAGATGGATTCGTATTCACATGCATAAGAATTATATAGGAACAAGAATAATCTTGGATTACCTTTTAGAAAAATGGAAATATGTTTTTGGTTAGTAATAAGACTATTCCAATTACAATACTCGTAGAAAAAGAAACGTAATAAATGCAAAGAAGAGACATCCTTCACCCAGTAACGAAGGGTTTTCACCAAGATTTCAAAATGGATAGGATAGGGTATTAGGACATCTGACGCATAATCTAAATGTGAAAATTGGTCCTCTAAAAAAGGAAATATTGAATGAATTGATCGTAAATTATGAGATTTTGCTATATCTTTGCTTTCTAAGGAAGATAATAGTCGTAGGGAAAATGGAATTTCCACAATGACTGCGAATCCCTCTGATAGAATTTGAGAATATAAATTCTTATTGTGCCCAAAAAATGGATTTTGAATAGAATCATTAGCCGAAATAATCAAATGATTCTGTTGATACATTCGAGTAATTAATCGTTTCACAATTATTAAACTAGATTTATTGTCATAACCGGCATTTTCGAACAAAATTGATCTATTTAAACCATGATCATTAGCAAGTGCATAAATATACTCCCGAAAAATAAGGGGATATAGGAAGTCGTGGTGTCGAGATCTATCTAGTTCTAAATATCCTTGAAATTCCTCCATTTCAAATTCGCTTAATAAAGAAAAAGAAAATTAATTCTAAAGATTATAAAGTAAGGGATTTTTTGGTTATCAAATGATACATAGTGCGATATAGTCAAAACAAGGTATTATAGCAAGAAAAGAAAAAATACCTCGGAGATGGGTAGACTCATCAACGGACTCTATATCCTCTTAGTTTTATATTTCTTATAGGATAACAAGATGGATTCGAAATCCTTTATTTTTTCAACCCAATCACTCTTTTGATTTTGGAAAAACTATATTTATCAATATGCTGCTTCTTTTACACATTTTTGGCCAACCCAAAATGGGAAATAGCTAATAGTTAGGACTTAAAAAAAATGGATAATCATTCACTAATGGAAAAACCTTTCCCCGTACCGGTCACTAATCAATTTTTAACGTGTAATTAGATTGGGGAATCGTTCAAATTAAGAACAGAAGCTCGTTGCTTTTTCTTTTCCTATAATTAATTGGGTTCAACTCATAGGACTCTATCCATTTATTCATTCGACCCAACCCTGAATTTTTTTCATTTTCTTTCTAACTAAGAATTCAAACAAGGGTTTGAACCGATCCAGTAAGAATGAAATATTCTCAGAATTTTCTATTGATACGACATGCTGTTTTTTCCATTCATTCCTTTCAGGATCAGTCGTGGTCTTACAAACTCTACCGGAGAGAGAAATGAATCTGTTACTTCATACAAATGTGTAAAAGATGCTAGCCGCACTTAAAAGCCGAGTACTCTACCGTTGAGTTAGCAACCCTAATAAAAAAAAAAGTAGAATGGGTGGATACAACAATCGGAATCAAAATAATAAAAGGATTAAATTGCACGACACAATTAATCAAAATACTGAACTATCAAGAAATCTATCGAATACAAAAATTCTAATAGATTCTGAATCGAAAAACTCAAAAAAAAAAATAAATAGATCCAATAAAAAAATTTTGAGATAAAAAAAAGAAAGGCAATTTTGATAGACTGCCTCTTATGTTATCCATTTTAATCAACAAAGACTTCTTCTATCAAACAAAAAACTTCTTGTATCACAAGAAGTTTAAGGAACCCATATTTATTTGATTTTGAAAAAAGTAAAGTAAAAAAAAGCAAACCTAGAGAGAAAAATAGATCAGGTTATACACGATCGAATTATATTTGTTCGATACACTGTTGTCAATATGAATACTTAGAAAAAAAAGATTTTTGTCATTATATAACATGGTATTCTATGGTAACAATAATAAACAATAAAAAATGAATAGAGTAAAATAACGGGGGGGGAGTAGTAAAAAAAGTTATACAAAGCTATATATGAACGACCCCCACCCTCTTCTATCTTTTTTTTTTTATTTTTATTTATTTCATTAATTGACTTTCGTTTGATTAAAATGAAATTCTGTAAAAACCCCCGCCTTTTTTAAAATATCATAAACAGTTTCTGTAGGTTGAGCGCCTTTTTCAAGAAAATATAGAATACCGGGAATATTTAAATAGGTTTGATTTTTTATCGGATCATAAAAACCCACTTTCCGAAGATCTCTTCCTTCTCTTCGAGATCGCACATCAATTGCAACGATTCGATAAAGGGCTCATTGGGATAGATGTAGATGAACTATAACCCCCCCTAGAAACGTATACGAAGTTTTCTCCTCGTACGGCTCGAGAAATTGGAAGTTAGATCTATCTATGTACAGAATTAGAATGTGAAATAGATCCATAACATCATCAAATCAATTAGACTCTGGATTATTTCATCCTTTTTTATTCCTCTTTAGCAAAAAAAATCATTTGTATTCTCATAACTCAAGTTGGATAACTCTGAAATAATTCACCTTGGACATTTCATTTTTTGAGCGGTCTCTAACCCCTTTTTGTTTGTCTCGTTTAGAATATATTTGGATTCTTTATCCTTTATCTAGTTGTTGAGACAATTGAAAAAGGGTATTTCCTTGTTCCAAAATACTTTATCTTTTCCTCTAATCATTGGGTTTAGACGTTACTTCGGTGAATTTTAATCATTTCAAAATGACAGCAACATGCCCCTTATTTATGATTTCTTTCTATCAAAAAATCATACGAACGGTCGATTCCCGCATGATACACTTTTGATCAAAAGAGTTTCACTAATTCCAACAAATTTTCCTTTTTTTATTTGATATTTGAAACTTGCTCGAATTTGATCCTTTCGATTTCTACTAGATCGAAAATTGACTTACGAAGTTGTTCCAACTTATTAATTGGCACTAACCTTAGATCTTTGCCCCTGAGAAATGAATCAATACTTTCTACTCGAGCTACATCATATACTGTTACTGTTGACATTAAACCCCAACAAAAACAGGGGTTCTAATGGAACAAAGGATGTCGAGCCAAGAGCACCTTCATTTCTATAGAATAGAAAATGGTGGTTGTAAGAATCCACAACTGATCATGTCTGTCAAGTCGCACGTTGCTTTTTACCACATCGTTTCAAACGAAGTTTTACCATAACATTTCTCTAGTTTGGAACTGATATGTAATTGATTCCATTATGGAATCATGAATAGTCATTTGTTTGGTCGTTTCATAGAAATCCCTATTTTTTCTTCTTTTATATAATATAAAGTATATAAGTTGGGGCTTTTTTTTTTAAGTAAAGAAATCTTATCAAGAAGTAAATTTCAATGCATTTTTTATTTTATTGAATAATGCACTATTTTGATTTTCTTTATTAATTTATACATAATTTCTAATTATTACGAAAAAAAAAGTTCTTTTTATTAAATCTACATTCCATCTTCAAGTAACCGAATAGGATATATTTAACAATCTCAGACTTCTTTGAGTATCAAATAAATAGTCAGAAGAGATGATTCAAATAGTTATTTAATTGAAAACCCTACCTCATACCAATATCACTATTTGAGTAAAGTTTTACTAAGGATCGCATTTGATTATCATAAATAAATCCATGATTCAAAAAATAGAGTATAGATTGAACCAATCAAATTTCTTTTTTCATAGAGTGAGAGTGGATAAAAAGGGTAAACGGAAAGGAAGATTTAGCCTCTTTTCTTTCATTTCAGACTGAAAACGAAAATCAAAACTCGAAAGAAAAAAAAAATGTTACTCTATCTATGGACTTAATTAGGGCTATTCTCTTTTGAATATTTCAAATTAACGAATCCCAAATCTTTTTCAAAAACCTTATCAACGAAATAGAACGATAATAAAATTTGAAAAGTCAGCATTTCCTCATTTTTCGCGTAGTTTCTTTTCCTGAAGGTTTAATAATTTTTATTTTAAGGAGAATAGAATAGGGTGTTTGAATCCCCCGGTCTTTATTATTCCATCAATTTCGAATTATTTATTCGAGCCAAATAAAATACGAGATGAAATATTGAAAAACGAGGTTCAAAGAAAATACATGTGTTACATATGTAACTTGATGATTTGTTAATCAGATTTCTACAAACACTGCTATTCAAATTGATATCTTACATTATCGATTAACTCTTATTAGCATATGGATATAGTTCGAAATAACTAACTCAAGTAGGAATATTCTAAGGTAATGGATATATCATCAAAGGTACATTCAATCCCTTATCTTATATTTTACCTTTTTTACTTTATTTCAAATCAAATTCTTGTGATCTATATTCCTACCTTACCTAGATCATAACTCGATATAGCTTCATCCGCATGTATTTGAACTCAATTGGAGAAAAAGAAAAATATTCAGAGAAAAATAGAATAATTAAAAATCAGAAACAAGAATCCCATTCTATCCATTCAATATTCTACTTTTAGAGATAAAGAGAAATTAGTTCAAAAAGAGAATCTTTCATTTCATTAGTCTGATAATGTCTATTTATATAGACATAATAGGTATTTCCTGGGACGGAAGGATTCGAACCTCCGAATACCGGGACCAAAACCCGTTGCCTTACCACTTGGCCACGCCCCATTTAGATTTCTATTCGATACTATTAAAGACTAGTATCAGTATTGGTTATTCGTCAATTCCAGTCCAAATATCTATGGACTCTATTGTTCCTGGGATTTTGACACGTTTTTGACACGTGAATATATAGAATTTTTTATAGAATAAAACCGAATTTATTGTTATTGATCATTACATCTAATTCAATTAAGATATTGTATGAAAGGATGATTTCTTCAATTCGCAAAAGAAAATAGAAAATTTTTGATTGGGCGAGTTCAAGTTCAAAAAAAGGGATTTTTTTGATCTACCTTACTTTCGTCATTTTTACCGTATATCAATTAGCAATAATAATATATTATTATATTTATTATATTAAATCAAAATACAATTATCTCCAAGTCAAAAAAAATGTTTGTTATGCTTAATATCTTTAGTTTGATCTGTCTTAATTCCGCCCTTTATTCGAGTAGTTTTTTCTTAGCCAAATTGCCTGAGGCCTACGCTTTTTTGAGCCCAATCGTAGATTTTATGCCAGTAATACCCCTTCTCTTTTTTCTCTTAGCCTTTGTTTGGCAAGCTGCTGTAAGTTTTCGATGAAATTTTTCATTTTAATACTGTGCTAGACATGATTTATTGGCGAAAAAAATTCTAGAAATGGATAAGATCAGATAAGTCTTACAGTATAGTCTGAACTCTCGATTTAACTAATTATTAGATAGCTTAGATCTGAATCACCCCATTTCCTCATTCTGATTCCCCTTGATTTATTGAAAAAGCCTATTCTATTAAATCTATTAAAGGCCCCGTGGGGTAGGAAAGACATTTTTGGAATGAAAGAGGTGACTTTTATTGCAAATGAATTTCTAAAAATTCTTTTTTATTTCAAGAATATAGGATTTCTATAAAACCCTTTCATTTATTGGTGTTAAAATAGGATATGTGGTATAAAGAGAATCTATTCTCTTTTTTTTTTTTAAAAAAATGATCTTGGAGATTGTGTAATGCTTACTCTCAAACTCTTTGTTTACACAGTAGTGATATTTTTTGTTTCTCTGTTCATCTTCGGATTCCTATCTAATGATCCAGGACGTAATCCTGGGCGTGAAGAATAAAAAAAGAGGCCTTTCCCTTTACTTGCTTAATTTTTCAATGTTCTTAGGATTTTATCTATTTACACATCTTTAATTAAATAAAAAAGCAAAAAAGGGGTTCGAAGAATTGGAATTTGAAAGATAAATAAAATACCAAGTCGTCAACGGAAACGGAAAGAGAGGGATTCGAACCCTCGGTACGAAAAGCTCGTACAACGGATTAGCAATCCGACGCTTTAGTCCACTCAGCCATCTCTCCGAATTGAAAAGGATAATTACTATGTTACAAAGTTCTATTACACAAAATGGAAGGCTTGAAAAAATCCCTTCTTTATCTTTTATCTATTTTAGATATTTTATTTTACTATTTAGATAGTATTTTTAGATAGTATTTTTAGATACTATTTTACTATATTGATATATACAACTTTAATATATACAACTTTGATAAGCAATCCTATTTAGATAAAGAAAAGGCTCAAAAGAGATATTTCGAATAAAAAAAAAAGAATACCGAAAGGCTTTTTTATTTTTTTTTTTCACGGCCTGGCCTGGTCAGTACCTAGCCGGGCCTTTTTTTTTTGTTTTTATGCCAAAAAAAATCGAAATAGAAAATGCTTGGCTTGTTATTCAAACAACCATCGGAAGAAAGTTGCATTTCTTATTATATTACTTTAACTTTATTAAAATTCAAAAAATTTAATATTAAATTAATATTATTCTTTCTTTTTATTTTAAATAAAAAAAAATGAAATAAAAAAGAAAAAAGAGAATTGTCGATTGTTGTGCAATGCATTTTTATGTCATGACATAAATAGGTTTATAAAGCCCTTTCTGTTCTGTCTAAAATCCTCGAAAGCACTTGTTATTTCGTTTTTTTAATTACTAGTACTCTTTTCTTATCTTGAATACGTCGGATTTCCTTGTTCGACAAAAAGTGGATTTCGATACAATAATCGCATTGTAGCGGGTATAGTTTAGTGGTAAAAGTGTGATTCGTTTTATTAATCCCTTATATAGTTAAGGGGTCCTCGGTTTAATTCCTATTCCGAGCAAAAACTTTATTTCTTAAAAGGATTTAATCCTTTACCTCGCAATGAAAGATTCGAGGAAGAATATACATTCTCGTGATTTGTATCCAAAGCCAAAGGTCAAGTATAAATTGAAAAATTGGAATTGGATTAGTAAAT